TCGAAAAAAAAGAAGTCCTTTCCCTTTCATTATTATTTATTTTTAATAAAGCAACTAAAGGAAAACTTTTTTTAATCGATTTTGGCTCTTCTTTACCCCATAGAGATATTGAATAAAAGGAATTTCCTTTTTTGCCACTGTAATTTTGAAAACGAACGTTTAAATGCCCTTCAAAAGTAAGTAAATAAACCCGAAACATATAAAATGCAGTTAATCCGGCTGTGAAAGAAGCAATTATTGCGAAAATCGGTGAATATAACCAACTATCATTAAGAATTTCATCTTTGGACCAAAAACAAGCAAGAGGTGGAATACCACAAAGAGAAAGTGTACCTAATAAAAAAGCAGTTTTTGTAATTGGCACGTGCTTTCTTAACCCGCCCATAAGAGCCATGTTCTGGCTTTTATCTGGAGCGTATCCAACAAGAGCTTCCATTGAATGAATAATTGATCCGGATCCTAAAAACAACAAGGCTTTCGAATAAGCATGAGTAATCAAATGAAATAAAGCGGCTCGATAGGACCCCATACCTAGAGCTAACATCATATAACCCAATTGAGACATTGTAGAATAGGCTAAACTTTTCTTAATATCTTTTTGAGCAAGAGCTAAAGTGGCTCCTAATAATACTGTTATTATACCTATAAAAGATATTAGATTCATTATGTATGGTATCGCTATGAAAAGTGGAAGAAGACGAGCTACAAGAAAAATTCCCGCTGCTACCATAGTAGCGGCGTGGATAAGAGCCGAAATAGGAGTAGGCCCCTCCATGGCATCGGGTAACCATACATGAAGGGGAAATTGTGCGGATTTAGCAACTGCGCCGCCAAATAATAGAAAGGCACACAAAGTAACAAATAAAAAGTTAACCTCCTTATTATAAATCAAGTTATTGAATATTTCGAACAAATCCCGAAATTCGAAACTACCCGTTGTCCAATAAAGACCTAAGATTCCTAATAATAAACCAAAATCCCCTACACGATTAGTTACAAAGGCTTTTTGACAAGCACTTGCCGCACTAGGTCGTGTGAACCAAAACCCTATTAATAGATAAGAACACATCCCAACCAATTCCCAAAAAATATAAATTTGTATCAAATTCGAACTTGTAACTAATCCCAACATTGAAGTATTAAAAAAACTCATATAAGCAAAAAATCTCAAATATCCTTGATCATGAGACATATAATTGTCGCTATAAAAAAGAACCAGAATTCCAACTGTGGTGATTAATATTGACATAATAGAAGTAAGCGGATCAATAAAGTGTCCGAACTCGAAAGAAAAATCATTATTGATCGTCAAAGACCATATGTATTGATAGATAGAACTCCTATTTATTTGCTGAATAGATAGATCGACCGAAAAAATCATAACTATACTTAACAAAAAAATACTAGGAAAAGCCCAAATACGGCGAAGATTTTTTGTTGCCGTTGGAAAAAGTAGAAGTCCCACTCCTATTAACATAGGAACTGGAAGCGGAACGAAAGGTATGATCCAAGAATATTGATATGTATGTTCCATAAAAATAATAATTTTTTTATTCTTAATTAATTGTTTCTGATTCACCGGTTCTTATCTCTTTTAAAAGAGATTACTAAAGTATTAAAAAAGCAACTGAAACTAAAATGTAATTTTCTAGTCGTAGTTAGTTTGAACCTTTCTCAACTACTTCAAAAATTTGCAAAGTGAAAAATAACGAATCCTTTTATACTAAGTTTATACTAAGTAAGATTTTTGTAAGATTTTTAGGAAAACGTAGCAGCAAATTCCAATTTCCATTATTATTCCCTATTACAAAAATTTATGGACATATATCAAGACTAAAAAATTGGACAAAAAAAAAGAAGTACTTTATTTTGATATCAATCATCGGATGTCCCATAACTTTGCCTAATAAAAAAAGAACTAGGTATTTTTGTTTGTTTATTCAGAATAATTAACGAGTTTAATTTGGGACTGATTGATTGTGTTCTATTCTAATAATCTAATAAATGGTATTTAATAACCAATTACTAGAATTACTAGAAAAGAAAAAAGAAAAAGATTCAAGTTTTTTATTAGGTAGGTAAGGGTTCTTAAGCTTGTTCGATATGTATTTTTTATGTACAAATGTAACATCCAAAAAAGAGACAGAGATAGAAAGGTATCACAAATAACTCCGAAATACAAATTATTTTGCCTCAGATATTGTATGGAATAGGAATTGAAAAAACAAAAAAATGATTTGTTTTAAACAATAGATGTCTTTCACATCCAATTTTTGTAATGAATAACTTTTTATTTTTTGAATGGCAGTTCCAAAAAAACGTAGTTCTATATTAAAAAAACGTATTCGTAAAAATATTTGGAAAAAGGGGGGATATTGGGCAGCGCGGAAAGCTTTTTCGTTAGCGAAATCCCTTTCGACCGGGAATTCAAAAAGTTTTTTGTACGACAAATAATTTTGAATAATTGGAATCCGCATCCACCTGACTCCAAAAACGAGCCGGTTTAGTTTCGAATTTAGATTCCATTTTTTAATATAGAATAGAAAAATAGAAGTAAAAAAAATAGAAATAGAAAAAGAAAAAGTAAGTAATAAATAATGATTTCCATTCCCTACTGTTTTGAACCAATGGATTTGGCTACTGAATCGGTACTTTTTTTTATTTGAAAAAAAAAAAGAATAAAAAATTGAGAGTTTTGCCTTTATTTGTATTTGAATATGCTTTTCATTCCCGGGATGGGGATTCTTAATTTCCCCATCACCCACCCACTTAAAAATAAGACAATAATAAAGGTTTTGTTTTGTCTTTTCTTTTTTTTTTTTTATATTTCTCCTTTTCGATTTCAATTTATGCTACTCTATAGCATAAATTGAAATCTTTAGACAAAAGCAATGAGTTGTTGAAACTAATTTTGAATTATACTTTTTTTTTAACCTTCTGAATCATCACTCCAAGTGAGAATGAGAAAGGCGTCTTTCGCCATTTCGGCGTATTTCTAATTTCTATACGAATAGTATGCAATTTATAAGTAATAAAAGAATCCTATGTTTGAAAGGGAGGATCAATCTAAAAATATCGATTTTTAGAATTCGGATTTAGAAATAAATTTTTGAAGTAGGACAATAGAAATCGAAATTCTTTTATATAATATGTATAGCTCGATACCTAATTGGTTTGATAAACCCTAAGACAAATTCATACTGAAAAAACCTAACGATTATCACAAGACAAAAGTTATGCAAATTAAATCAAATTTTTTGAATTATTGGATATTATGCTTAAATTGTGATCGCGATCCATAAAAAAGAAAAAGAATATGTTATTGTTAAGTTAAATAAAACTGAAACCTTAACTAACTAAATAAAACGATAAAAAAGAGACTGTTTCAATCTCTAATTGAATGCTTCCTAAAAAACAAAAGTATTTCATTGAAACTTACTCTTTCACTTTCCATCTCGACGATTAAATAAAAATAAGTTATTATTATTTCTAGCAAGCCGCTATGGTGAAATCGGTAGACACGCTGCTCTTAGGAAGCAGTGCTAGAGCATCTCGGTTCGAATCCGAGTGGCGGCATAACATCTTCTAAAAGATATATAAAATAGAAAAGCCCTATAATGAATTGAATTTCCAATTTCCATTCCGTATACTCGAGAGACTTTCACTTTTTCCTTTTAATTTCATTTTTTATTTATGATATTTTCAACTTTAGAACATATATTAACTCACATATCATTTTCGGTCATTTCAATTGGAATTACAATCCATTTAATAACCTTATTAGTCGATGAAATCGTAGGACTATATGATTCATCAGAAAAGGGGATGATAGCTACCCTTTTCTGTCTAACAGGATTATTAGTAATTCGTTGGATTTATTCGGGGCATTTCCCATTAAGTGATTTATATGAATCATTAATCTTTCTGTCATGGAGTTTCTCCATTATTCATAGGATTTTAAAACATAAAAATCATTTAAGCGCAATAACCGCGCCAAGTGCTATTTTTACCCAAGGCTTTGCAACTTCGTGTTTGTTAACCAAAATGCATCAATCCGAAATATTAGTGCCCGCTCTACAAGTTCAGTGGTTAATGATGCACGTAAGTATGATGGTATTCGGCTATGCCGCTCTTTTATGCGGATCATTATTATCCACAGCTCTTCTAGTCATTACATTTCGAAAAATGATAAGGATTTTTGGTAAAAGCAATAAATTATTAAATGGAACTGTAACTGAGTCATTTTCCTTCGGTGAAATACAATACATGAATGCAAAAACCAATGTTTTACTAAATACTTATTTTTTTTCTGCTAGAAATTATTACAGGTATCAATTGATTCAACAATTGGATCATTGGAGTTATCATATTATTAGTCTAGGATTTATCTTTTTAACCATAGGTATTCTTTCAGGCGCAGTATGGGCTAATGAGGCATGGGGATCATATTGGAATTGGGATCCAAAGGAAACTTGGGCATTTATTACTTGGACTATATTCGGGATTTATTTCCATACTCGAACAAATAAAAAATCGGAAGGTTTTAATTCCGCAATTGTGGCTTCTATGGGCTTTGTTATAATTTGGATATGTTATTTCGGGGTCAATCTATTAGGAATAGGGTTACATAGTTATGGTTCATTTAATTAACAATTCACATCTAATTGAATTGCAAATTGAAGAAAAGAAAGGGCCCGATGAAGACAAAGATAGGATGGCGCATATATATAAACGAAACTGAGTGGAAACCGCCGAGAACCTTTTGAATCACTCCACTACTTGATTCAAAAGGTTCTCACAAACCCAAAAGGGGTTTGGTTACAATTCAAATTTATTTTTTCTTTTTTTATTCATGAAAATTCTCTATAAAAAAATTAGATAGAATAGCTTCGACCTTGTCCACTGATAGTGACAGAACGAAATCCGGATAAATACCAATACCAAGTACGGGTAGAAGAATAGAGATCAAAACAAATAATTCCCGTGGTCCAGAATCAAAAAAATAAGAGTTTACGCCATTAAATAGCTTGTACCCATAAAACATTTGCCGTAACATAGATAATGAATAAATAGGAGTTAATATCATTCCAATTGCCATTACAAAAGTAATCAGTATTTTTGCTATTAAAAAATATTTTTGGCTAGTAATTATTCCAAAAAATACTATCAATTCCGCAACAAAACCACTCATGCCCGGTAATGCAAGGGAAGCCATTGATAAGATACTAAATAGCGTGAATATCTTTGGAATTGGTAAAGCCAGCCCGCCCATTTCGTCGAGATAACCACGACGTATTCTATCATAACTCGTTCCTGCTAAGAAAAAAAGTGCAGCGCTAATAAACCCATGAGAAATTATTTGTAAAATGGCTCCGCTGAGTCCTGTATCAGTTATCGAGCCAATTCCTATAATTATGAAACCCATATGAGATACAGAGGAATAGGCGATTCTTTTTTTTAAATTGCGTTGGCCAGGAGATGTTAAAGCTGCATAAATTATTTGCATTGTACCTATTATGATTAACCAGGGAGAAAATAGAGAATGAGCGTGCGGTAATAGTTCCATATTGATCCGAACCAAGCCATATGCTCCCATTTTTAATAAGATTCCGGCCAGAAGCATACAAGTACTGTAATGGGCCTCCCCATGGGTGTCCGGTAACCATGTATGTAAGGGTATAATCGGTGATTTGACAGCAAAAGCAATAAGAAATCCAATATAGAATAGTATTTCCAGTGCCACGGGATACGATCGATTAGCTAATATTTCCAAATTTAATGTTGGTTCATTGGAACCATATAAACCGATACCCAAAACTCCTATTAATAGAAAAACGGAACCTCCTGCAGTGTACAAAATAAACTTTGTAGCTGAATAAAGACGTTTCTTTCCACCCCATGCTGATAGAAGTAGATAAACAGGAATTAATTCTAATTCCCACATGATGAAAAAAAGTAAAAGGTCACGAGAAGCAAATGATCCTATTTGACCGCTATACATTGCTAACATCAGGAAATAGAATAATCGGGAATTCCGAGTAACTGGCCAAGCCGCTAACGTAGCTAAAGTGGTGATAAATCCCGTCAATAAAATGGGTCCTAGGGAAAGTCCATCTATTCCCAATCTCCAGTAAAAACCAAAAAAATCGATCCATTTATAATCCTCTGCGAGTTGTATTAATGGATCGTCCAATTCAAAATGATAACAGAAGGCATAGGTCGTTAGAAGGAGTTCTAGCACGCATATATATATAGTATACCCCCTAGTCACCTTATTTCCTCTATGAGGGAGAAAGAAAATGAAAAAACCCGTGGCTATCGGAAAAACTACAATTATTGTTAACCAAGGAAAAAAGTTCGTGGTAAAGGCAAGATACACTCGAACCAGACAAAACCGTGCTCGAAAAATAGAATATATATTCTTAATTTTTTTTTTATTTTTCGAGTACGGGTTTTTGTCGGTAATCAGTAAGTAAAAAAAATGTATTCAAAATAGATTCAAGTGGGGTTTTGGGGAACGTATCAATATCAATAAGCTAGACCCATGCTTCGAGTTGTTTCATGCCATAAATAAACTCGAACACTCAAGAAATCCGTTGGACAGGCGGATTCACATCTCTTACAACCAACACAATCCTCCGTTCTTGGAGCAGAAGCAATTTGTTTAGCTTTACATCCGTCCCAAGGTATCATTTCTAATACATCCGTGGGACATGCTCGGACACATTGAGTACACCCTATACATGTATCATAAATCTTTACTGAATGTGACATTGAATCTATCCATTTCTGAATTAAAAAATTTTCGATCTAGTAATTTTGGAAATGAATCATATATTGAAACACCAGATCAATCAACGATTTACCAGAATTTTGGAATCAATCCATTTCTGGATCAACTGATAAGAGGGAACAAAGATACTTTGATTTTTTACGTTTTCGCCGATATGATCGAGGTTAGGACGTATTATAGATGCTAATTTGAATTTATGAATATTCTGATTTTGAAATACTATTTTATTTATTCAACAAAGTCGATTGATTGATACGAATCGATTTTCTGTTACGATAAATTGACGAAACAATAGCTGATCCGATAGCTGCTTCAGCGGCTGCAATAGCTATAACAAAAATTGAGAAAATATCTCCTTTTAATTGCCTACTATCAAAAAAATCGGAAAATGTTACAAAATTTATATTAACCGCATTTAGTATAAGTTCAAGACACATCAGGGCCCGGACAATATTTTGGCTCGTGATCAATCCATAGATACCAATAGAAAATAAATAAGCACTCAAAATAAGTACATGCTCGAGCATCATTGACCAACTCCGTACCAATTTGATTCATTTCAATATGAACAATAAGTCAAGTGATTTGATTACTTATAATCTAACAAGTATAGAACAAAAGAATATATTGCTAATAGATCAAATCAATAAACTTCTATTTGATTTATACATGAAACAGTATTCAAATCGAATTGAAGTGATAACACAGAAAAGTCCAATTTGGATTGCTGCTGCTAGTTATAAAGATTTTTTACTGACGAGCTACGGCAATTGCACCTATCAAAGCAACTAAAAGAATGATCGAAATGAGTTCAAATGGAAGAAAAAAGTCGGTTGATAAATGAATTCCAATTTGTTGACTGTTACTTATCAAATCTTGCTCTATAATCTGGTTGGATCGTGTAGTCCAAATAATCCCGTACCACGACGTATCTAGAATAGTAGTGAGTAAGGACAAAAAAATACTTGTACAAACCAGAGAAGTAACTCCATTCCCAATAGTCCAAAGATTCAAATGAAAATCGTTGGAATAGTCTGAACCATTCATGAACATTACAGCAAATATGATTAAAACATTTACAGCTCCTACATAAATAAGGAGCTGTGCAGCAGCTACAAAAGACGAATTTGATAGAATATAGAATAAGGATATACAAATAAGAACGAATCCCAATGAAAAGGCAGAATAAATCGGGTTGGTAAGTAATACCACTCCCAGACCTCCTAATATAAGACCCGATCCTAGAAAAACTAAAAGAAAATCATGTATTGGTCCAGCCAAATCCATTATATTAAAATAAGAGATAAATAAATCGAAATGTTTTTTCATGACCTTATTGAACCGACCAGGCAATTTTTTTTTATGAGGCATTCCCGATTGAATTCAATTCAAATCTAATAGGTGTGAATTGATGTGGGTACAGTTATTGGATCAATTTCGTTCTTTTCTTTATTGGAAATGGCAGTTGGAAATTGAAAGTCTATATTTCGAAAAAATTGTGGATATATTAACAGACTTTCAATACAAATTAATTTGTACTTCTCATAATCCAATCTATAGTTGGGATTTGTACCAAACAAAGAGAAAGACCTTATTCCTTTATACCAACACGGAACCCTAGTAATTTCCAATAATAAAGAGATTTACCCGTTTTTTCTTTGAGACGAATTCAAAACTGTTCGAATTGTAAAATCGTCAATTACTGACATTGGTAAACGACCTAAAGCAATTTGATTGTAATTCAATTCGTGACGGTCGTAAGTAGCAAGTTCATATTCTTCAGTCATTGATAAACAATTTGTTGGACAATACTCAACGCAGTTACCACAAAAAATACAAATTCCGAAATCAATACTGTAATTAAGCAATCGTTTCTTTCGAATATCAGTTTCCAATTTCCAATCAACAACAGGCAGATCTATAGGACATACACGAACACATACTTCACAAGCAATACATTTATCAAATTCAAAATGGATTCGACCGCGGAAACGCTCCGATGTTATTAATTTTTCATAAGGATATTGAATAGTTACAGGGAAACGATTTGCTTGGGATAAGGTAATCATGAAACTTTGACCAATGTACCTTGCAGCTCGTACTGTTTGTTGACCATAATTCATGAACCCAGTTACCATAGGTAGCATATCGGGAATATCTATGAATAAATTTTTTCTTTCTCTTGTTTGAGGTAAGCCGTGAATATAGTATCCCTTTTTTTGTCTACAGTGAAAGGAGTTGGGAAGAGGTTGTTAATAATAGATTACCGAGAGAAATAGGTAAAAGAAATTTCCAGCCAAGATTTAATAATTGGTCCATTCTTAGTCTAGGTAAAGTCCATCTTGTTGTGATAGAAATGAACAAGAACAAATAAGTTTTAGCTAATGTAATAAAGATACCAATTGTCGTTCCAAAGATTCCATCCGCTTTATTTATTTCAAATAACTCAGGAACAAATATGTACGGAAGTGAAAGATTCCAACCGCCCAAGTAAAGAACTGTTACAAATAATGAGGAAACTAATAAATTTAGATAGGAAGCAACGTAAAATAAACCAAATTTGATACCCGAATATTCGGTTTGATAGCCTGCTACTAATTCTTCTTCTGCTTCTGGTAAATCAAAAGGTAATCTTTCGCATTCTGCTAGGGAAGAAATTAGAAAAACGATAAACCCTATAGGTTGACGCCACAAATTCCACCCCCAAAAACCATATTTTGATTGCGCCCCGACTATATCAACTGTACTTGAACTATTAGATAATCATAGTCGGTGATAACATTACTGTTCCCATCGCTATTACAAAACCGTACATGAGATTTTCACCTCATACGGCTCCTCAGGGCCACAAATAAATGTAAGGACCGGGCAAGTATTCGTTATCTTGATATGGTTATAGCATAGATAGACGCGTGGAAGGTCCCCAATTATACCAATGGAATTCTGTCTGCTATAAGAATAAATCAAAAAGCATTTCTGAATCGATCTCATCCTTCAACTTTTTTTTGGTGAGTAATAACTTAATAAATCCTTCAATAAAATACTCTTTGTAGAAATATCTATTGATATTTCGAGCCATCATTTTTTTTTGATTACGAAAAAAAAATTAGACATTACATTAGTTCATGAATCATGACACAATTTTTCTTTCTATGAAGATAGGAAAGAAATAAGAAAAAAATAGCTTTTCTTTTTATTGTAATTTTATTTTTTTTTCTATGTTTTTTTGTTCCTCTTCTTCTTTCTGAGAAAAAGGGGGCCTCAAAAAAGTAAAGGATTATTTCGTTCCCGATAGTAATTTCTTTAATTGGGGGATAGGAGCATACTCTGAATCGGAATTGTGGGGAGTACTGCCTGATCATTTCTACCAACTTAAAGCCCCAATTAGTATTCTTTTTATGTTATGCAGACATATCTTTTTCGTTAATTTACATAATCTCCATTACTAATTCTTTGTGTGTATTTTAGTGTTCCTTATTATCCACCCATTTTTTTTTCAATCCCCCGTTCGTTAATATATGTATTGTAATACATTCAAACATATAGTGAAAACTCCATACGGTTGACTTTTGAGCCCGCTTCAAGCTAGGATGACCAATCAACTAATCTTGGGGTAAAGGGCATCTTCCACTTTTGTTTACTTTCACTTAACTCTTGTACATAGGAAATGAGACTCAATCTGCTTTTACTGCGAATTTAGAAGTTGTTTTCTTTCACTCATATATAACTATCTAATTTTTTTATTAACCTAAAGAATAAATAAATGGATAAAAAAAAAATGCGGATATCCATTCAATTTCTTTTTTTTTTTCTAGAAGGAAAAGAAAAGCTTATATTTTAGCGAATCGCACGTAGAGATATTGATAAAACACATAAAGTTAATGGTATTTCATAACTAATCGATTGAGCAGCAGCTCGCAGACCACCTAAAAACGAATATTTATTATTTGATCCATATCCTGACATAAGAAGCCCAATAGGAGCAATACTTGAAACGGCAATCCATAAAAAAATACCAATATTGAGATCAGCTAAAACAAGGTGATAACTAAAAGGAATTACTGAATAACTTAGTAGAATTGATATGACTGCTATAGATGGTCCAATACTGAAGAAACGAGTATTTCCTCTAGCTGGAAGAAGATTCTCTTTGAAAAGTAGTTTTGTTCCATCTGCTAAAGCTTGAAGAATTCCGAAAGGGCTGGCGTATTCAGGGCCAATACGTTGTTGTATTCCTGCAGATATTTCTCTTTCTAACCACACAATTACTAGTACACCTATTGTGATTCCTAATACAAGAGTCAAAATGGGGGTAAACACCCGTATGGTCCCATAGAGCTCTTTTAAGGATTCCAATCGGGAAAAAGAATTAATATCTTGTACTTCTGTTGTATCGACTATCATTTCAACGATCAACTTCTCCCATAATGATATCTATACTACCTAGTATCGTCATAATATCCGCCAATTTCATTCTTTTAACTAACTGAGGAAGAATTTGCAAATTGATAAAACCCGGTGGGCGAATTTTCCATCGCCAAGGAAAACTACTTTGATCTCCTATCATAAAAATTCCCAATTCTCCTTTTGGGGCTTCGACTCTCACATAAAGTTCTTGTTTCGGTAATTCAAAAGTAGGAGAAGGTTTTTTACTAATGAATCGATCTTCAAAATCATTCCGTTCTGGATCGCTTTCTCTAGCAAAGCATCGGATTTCTAAATTCTCATAGGGCCCCCCCGGAATTCCTTCCAAAGCCTGTTGAATAATTTTTACGGATTCGGTCATTTCACCGATTCGGACTAAATAACGAGCTAATGAATCTCCTTCTTTTTGCCACTGGACTTCCCAATCAAATTCGTCGTAACACTCATAATGATCCACTTTACGAAGATCCCATTCTATTCCAGACGCTCGTAGCATTGGTCCTGATAAACCCCAATTTATTGCTTCTTCTCCACCAAAAATGCCTACTCCTTCAACTCGTTCTAAAAAGACAGGGTTTCGTGTAATAAGTTTTTGATATTCAACAACCCCCGTTAAAAAATAATCACAGAAATCCAAACATTTCTCTATCCAGCCATGGGGTAAATCGGCCGCTATCCCTCCGATACGAAAATAATTATGCATCATTCTCATACCGGTGGCAGCTTCGAATAGGTCATATACTAATTCTCTTTCTCTGAAAATATAGAAGAAGGGAGTCTGTGCACCAATATCTGCCATAAAAGGGCCGAGCCATAACAGATGAGAGGCTATACGACTCAACTCCAACATAATTACTCTGATATAGCTGGCCCTTTTAGGTACTTGAATATTTCCCAACTGTTCCGGTCCATTTACAGTTATTGCTTCTGTGAACATAGTAGCTAAATAATCCCAACGTGTTACATAAGGCAGATATTGTATAATTGTTCGGTTTTCCGCAATTTTTTCCATCCCTCTGTGTAAATAACCCAATATCGGTTCACAGTCAATAACATCTTCGCCATCGAGAGTAACGATGAGACGAAGAACACCATGCATTGATGGGTGGTGAGGTCCCATATTTACCCTCATAAGGTCTTTTCCTGTAGCTAGTATACTCATTGGTTTTTCCTCGATTCATTCTTACATGAATTGTTGAAAACAAAAAGAAGTTATCAAGATTCAAAATCTAATAAATCAAATAATTCAAAATTCTTTTTTAAAATTAACGATTTTTTGACTCCCGTATATTCAACTGACTAATTAATTCTTTATAACGTACTCTATTTTTCTTTGACAAATAAGAAAGTAGCCGTTGGCGTTTTTCCAGAACTTTCCGTAAACCCCTCTGAGATAAATAGTCTTTTCTGTGCAATTCCAAATGGGAAGTAAGTCTTTGTATCTTATTAGTGAAACTTAATACTTGAAATTCAACAGACCCGCTGTTTTCTTTTTTTTTTTCGTGAAAAGTAACTGAGATGAATGAATTTTTTACCATAAAACGAAACCCTCTTTTCCCTTTCTTTTAATATGAAATTTACTGATCAGTAATAATAATGTTAGTCATTTGAATTGAATATACACAATCATCTTAAAGCCGTTATGAACTTCCGATAAAATCAATCAACAATCAATCCCATTTTCGATTTGATTAGGGATAAAAAAGGATGGTATATTTCTTCAAAAGAGAAAAAGCGAGACCTAAAAAAAATTCTGTTAATTCATTTATAGATCTAACCAATCCGTATGTCCTTAAAGTGGTATCCTGTATCATAATGGAATGTAAGACAAGGCATGCGTCCATCTCTTTGTTTTCATATACCAGGTATGGTACGCGATCGATAAGAAAAACGTACTAGTAACAAATTTGCAATCGTGGATACATATGTATCCTTATCATACTGAAACGGCTGCCATTATTGGTATTAAACCAATAGCGATTCATACAAACTAAATCTTCTAATCGATAATTGGGCCAAAGAAAGAACTTTAATTTAATTAGTTTCTTTTTCTCTCTAGCAAGATCTTTGCTTTTATCCAAAACGTGACTCCCTTTTTTTACGTTATTACAAAATACGGAATTTCTCTGAATACCATTTTGATTCTTCCAATTGAAACAAATCAGAGTTCTCAATTCTCTACGACGGTTGGGGAATAAAATATTTTCAGGAACAAGCAAATCAAAATTCTTTTTGTCTCTATTTCCAGTCATTCTTTGATGTCTTGCAATGGATTCATAATTTTTTTTTTTATGAACATTGCTTTTTTCTCGGTATCTTTTAGTAATTTGGCGCTTATTCTTATGAACCAATGAAATACCTACGATTTGATATATAAAAAACTGTCCATCGTTTTTTACAGACAGACGAAGCGGTTCGATAATAAATATTCCCCCTTTCACCAATTCTGTAAGAGTGAAATCCTTATGAATCATCAAAATATCCAGACCCATTTCTCCCCCTTGAATAGAGGATATAGCAATTTCTCTTGGATTTATCAGTCGAAGCAGGAGACAATAGATCTTGATATTATTTATTATTCTTTGATTTAAAAAAGAATCCCATCTCAACTGAAAATGCAAATACTTTTTTAGGAATAAATAAAGTTCTGCTTCTGTGTTGTTCTTGTATTGTTTTTTCGTTCTACGTTTTTTGATGTCTGATCCCGAAGAATTTGCTTCAACATCTTTTTCTCGGTTTGAGAGAATTGACCCAAGACTTACTTGGTTTTGTGCATCTGATCGAGGATTCCCTCGGTCTGGGGGTTCTTTTTCTTCTTTACTTCTATTGTATAATTCAAGAGAGTTTTTTTGATTCGATGATATAAAAAGATCTTCCTTTTTCTTTCGAGTTATTTTTTTATTCCCATTTTCATTTCCCTTAAAACTGAAAAGAAGTAATTTGATTGGTATGATCCACGGTTTTTTTTTATATGCATTAAAAAATAGCACTAATTCTCGGAAGAACCAAAGCTCCAGATTTGATATAGGACAACTTAGTATTGCTTCATTCATTCCCATCCAATCAAAAAAGAACTTTTTTTGATTGGATGGTTTAATTTCTTCATCTTCATGAATTGTAAGATAAAAAAGAACTTTCTTATTAATTTCATCAATTATTTGATACTTATCAGCCCCAATCTTAGTATTTGGATTCCTGTTGGTACCAATATCAACCCAGACTTCAATATCAACCTTATTTCTAAGACAAAAATCGAGAATTCTCCAATCAAAAAATTTTCTATCCGAAAATTTATCCATATCCATAATATCATCTTCTTCTAGATAATTATTAATAGGGATACCTCCCAACATATCAAATAATTTGCCTTCCCTTATGTTGGAATTAGAAAAGATTTCTTCTTTATTATTTACTTGGAATAATGATTTATGAATATACGAGTCTTTCTTATCTTCATAATTAATAGATTTATATGATAAAAGATCATATCTATAGTGTTTTTTAAAATTATCTTTTTGATTCTGTAATGGATTCGCTTCAAAAAAATTTTGTTTGTCGGAATGAGTTAATCTATTTTTTTCATAAGAATCCTTTTTGTTTAAATCTTTCTTTTGAGCCATACTGTGTTGATTGGCTCTATTTCGCCATTTTTGTGGTACTAATATAGGCCATCTTATCCGAGATAAATCGGATTGATATTGATAATGACCCTTTAACCAGTTTTTCCATTGATTCATTTCAAAATTCAAAAAAGATTCATGTCTTAATTCGTAATGAAATATTCCTTGTTTTTTAAAATAATCTTTTATTTCCTTCTTAAGAAAAAGGGATGTTCCGTCATATTGAAAGACAAATCTTAAATTATAAAAGTGAATAAGTTGGGTTTGTGATAATTTGTAAAATACATATGCTTGTGATTGTGAGAAAAAAGAGAAATCATAAGAAATCTTTGAATTCTTATTACTAACCTTAGAAAGTGATTTTTTTATAGTCGAAATAAAGTGAATTCCATTTTTACTTGTTTTATTAATTCTTTCCTGATTTGTTTCATTATTGTGGATATTTTTCTCAATAATTTTGATTTTTTTTGGTGATTCAAAAAAAAAAATTGCATGGATTCTTGGAATATTGACAATAGCTAGAAAAATTTTTATGTATATCCTTTCAATGAAAAATTTTATAAAAAAATATGATTTACCAATTAATCGAGTATTTCTTTTTTTTAATATTTGCCAAATCTTTTTTGACGCTCCTAATATTTTAGGACGATAACTTGTTTTGTTCGAACTAATATTTCTTTCGTAAGTTAGCAGTCTTTTTTTCTTTTCTTTTGTAATTTTTTCTATTTTCTTTTTTATTATGTTTGTTCGATTAGTCAGATCTTTTATTTTTTTTTCGGGCAGTGCTAAATTTGTCCAATCCATAGATCGAATTTGAATGGACGATTCGTGAATCATCTGATTACTCATTATCAAATCTTTTTTATCTTCACCCAATTCATCTATTTCTCGCAATCTAAATAATGGAATTTGGTTTGTTTTTGAAAGTTCTTTTACTCTTCCTTTTACTTTTAGTAATAGAATTCTTTTGATGACCCATCTTTTTGTTTCTTTTGCGATTTGTTGAAAAATTTTTGTTCTTTCTTTTAAAACGCTTAAAGACTTTGTTTTCAATTGTCTAATTCTTTTTTTTAGTTCTTTGAAAATGGGTTTAAAAAACGAAGGTCTTTTTCGGGGAGGACCAAAAGGCAATTCCGCTTCCATTCCCCAAACTGTTAAAAAACAAAAATCGTTGTTTTTTTGTCCCCCTTTTTTTTTCATTGCATCTTTATGAGGGAATTGTAGCTTAGATTTGTGCCAAGGTTTCAGGCAAAAAGGAAATAGGATCTTTATCTGAATACCCTCCGTTAACCAGTTTTTCGGAAATTCTCGTTCGGATAATTGAACACCGTTATGGGTGCATTTTACATACATTTCCCTATTCCAATCCTTTAAATCCTCGGACCATTCAGGAATTTGAAATAAGAGCATGCGAGCAATATTTTTAGCTATTATCAGTGAAGGTAATATAATATATTTTCTAAGAATCGATTGAGTTAATAATACAAAACTTCTGAGTACTTGAGCAAAAAAAAATGTATTCCAGATTTCTGCTATGGGTATCTCTGTTTTTTCTTTTCTTTTGTATTTTTCTCTTTTGTCCTCCTCTTGGTTATCAATTTTTTTTTGCTTTTCAATTTTAGAATCAGAAAGTTTTTGGTCTTTTTGTTTCCACATCCAATTTTTAAAAATTACTTTCATCAGTTCGGAAATATCAAAAGAAAAAAAAAAAGGTTTGTCTAGCCTGTCCAAAAAAAGCGGGGAATGCACGTTTGCTTGAAACAGTTCCCAAGTAATAGTTTTACGTCTTTGTGCGCGCATAGAGCCTTTGATTAGACCTCGACGAAAATCCGATTGTTGTGAATAATGGGTCAAATTCACCTTCTTTGCTTGCTTAGGACTCTTAGTATATTTTGTATTAATATACGTAGAGGTATTTGGCTTTGGCTGGTTATCAGTAAAAATAACTACATGTTTGAACTTTCTTGAACGAATTGCCCCTGCTACAGTTTCGCCCCTGTTTTTCTTTTTTTGTCCTAAATCGGTAATTGAGTTGTATGACCAGCGAGGAACTTTTTTACTAATTTCTTTTATTCCAATAGAGTTTTTTCTAATTCTTTGGTCGTTGGGATCCGTTATAACTACATCAAATAAAATTTTTAAAATTAGTATTCGATCTTCTGAATCAATTTTTTCTTGTGTTTGTTCTGGAAATAAAGAACGTACTTTATTTGTTGAAAATAATTTTATACGAAACCTATCTAGTGTCTGCTCAAATTCGGGATAATTCTTAATAAGAAGAAGACCGTGAATTTTATTTATCCAAAATGTACTGATGTTCTTTTGGCTAGAAGTTTCATTTAGCGTTAGGGGTGAAAAAAAAAAATCGATTCTTCCACGATAAGGTCCATGCAAAAAAGGATCATATTTTTTAGGTAAGTATTCTTGTTTAGTCTTATCATTACACAATTGAGTCCTTTTTTCAAGTCCATTCAGAGTACTAGATCCTTTATCTAAAACTTCGATTCTATTCCTAAACTCCCTGTTTAAGTTATTTTTTTTTTCATTGGTGTAACTCCAATTATTATACAATTCATCAGAGGATAGTTTTTCTTTTGTTAAAAAAGACATCTTTTGTTGTATCATTTCCAAAAAAGTTGACAAACTTGCTGGATACGTAAAA